TCAATGCGAAAATTGTTATGGATTAAATTATAAGAAATTTTTTAAATCAAAAATGAATCTTTGTGAACAATGTGGATATCATTTGAAAATGAGTAGTTCAGATAGAATCGAACTTTCGATCGATCCGGGTACTTGGGAGCCTATGGATGAAGACATGGTCTCTCTGGATCCCATTGAATTTCATTCGGAGGAGGAGCCTTATAAAAATCGGATCGACTCTTATCAAAGAAAGACAGGATTAACCGAGGCTGTTCAAACAGGCATAGGGCAACTAGACGGTATTAACGTAGCAATTGCGGTTATGGATTTTCAGTTTATGGGGGGTAGTATGGGATCCGTAGTTGGGGAGAAAATTACCCGCTTGATTGAATACGCTACTAAAGAATTTCTACCTCTTATTATAGTGTGTGCTTCTGGAGGGGCACGCATGCAAGAAGGAAGTTTGAGCTTGATGCAAATGGCTAAAATCTCTTCTGCTTTATATGATTATCAATCCAATAAAAAGTTATTCTATGTACCAATCCTTACATCTCCTACTACCGGTGGGGTGACAGCTAGTTTTGGTATGTTGGGGGATATCATTATTGCTGAACCCAATGCCTACATTGCCTTTGCGGGTAAAAGAGTAATTGAACAAACATTGAATAAAACAGTACCCGACGGTTCACAAGCGGCTGAGTATTTATTCCAGAAGGGCTTATTCGATTTAATCGTACCACGTAATCCTTTAAAAAGCGTTCTGAGTGAGTTATTTCAACTCCACACTTTCTTTCCTTTGAATCAAAATTAAAACATTCAGTTCAATTATTTTGAGCAAACAAGTAATTAGTTTATCTAATTAGTTTATCGGAATCCAAGTCAAAATTAGACGAATGGGGTTTTCTTTGTTGACATAAGATCTAATTGTATAAAGAATCAAAAGTCACATCAAATTGAAAATCCGTCCCCTTTTCTATATTCATTATTATTTATCAACAAGATAAAAGATGAAATTCTTATTTTCGTAAAGTAAAAAAAAAAAAAAAAAAAAAAGATCTTCTTCTCGTCATATATAATTCAAATCTATTAAATATAGAATTTTTTATCTTTCTATATCTTACGATAATCCTATTTTGACTAAGAATCCCTACTGGATGGGATTCTAACAAACCCTTTAATATAATTCAATATAAATAGAATCTAACTAAGTAGAATCTAATTCATTTTTAATAAGCTTTTTGCTTAATAAATGAAATTCGAAGACAAGAGCAAAAAATGAAGAAAAAAATATCTCATCCATATCCTTTCAAATCCTTCATGTAGAAAGATAAAAAACTACATTATATACTCACTTAGATAGATACTTATATCTATATAATAATAATAATTCTCAAATTATAATAAGTAAGATATCCTTATATATAATAAGATATATAATAAGATATCTTTATATTCTAAATTGATATTATAAATAATAAATATAAAATCTAAATAATAATAACAGGTACAAATAGTCAATCGAGGTACCCATTCTATGACAACTCTTAACTTTCCCTCTATTTTGGTCCCTTTAGTAGGCCTAGTATTTCCGGCAATCGCAATGGCTTCTTTATTTCTTCATGTTCAAAAAAACAAGATTGTTTAGAGCCGATGGCACAAAATCTCATCTATTTTTTTTACGTTTGTATCATAACACAGATATCCTTTAGCAAAATATGGTATAAGCGGCTTCCGCCGAAAAATTCTTATGTCTCCAGAAAATGCTATATTTTAGCTATTTTCAAATAAACCCGAATCGGCGGATGGCTGAGCTGTAAAGCCGGTCTATCTATATGTATGTGGCTATCTTTAGTGAGTGATACGAAGGGTATGTTATTAGTTTAGATCTAACCAATTTAATGAATTACTCCTAAAGGTTCACATCAAACTAGTTCAAACTAGTGCTAGTTGATGCGAGTTACTTCGGAAACAAACAGACTAAAGTCAAATTCATTTGGGGTATTCTCTCAATTCCAAAAAAGCAACGGGATCAAGTATGAGTTGTCGATCAGAACATATATGGATAGAACCTATAAAGGGGGCTCGAAAAATAAGTAATTTATGCTGGGCTATTATCCTTTTTTTAGGTTCATTAGGATTCTTGTTGGTTGGAACCTCGAGTTATCTTGGTAGAAATTTGATATCTTTCTTTCCGTCTCAGCAAATCGTTTTTTTTCCACAAGGAATTGTGATGTCTTTCTATGGGATCGCGGGTCTTTTTATTAGCTCCTATTTGTGGTGCACAATTTCGTGGAATGTAGGTAGTGGTTATGATCGATTTGATATAAAAGACGGAATAGTGTGTATCTTTCGTTGGGGATTTCCTGGAAAAAATCGTCGGGTCTTCCTCCGATTTCTTATAAAAGATATTCAATCCGTCAGAATAGAAGTTAAAGAGGGTATTTATGCTCGGCGTGTCCTTTATATGGATATAAGAGGCCAGGGAGCCATTCCATTGACTCGTACTGATGAGAATTTTACTCCACGGGAAATGGAACAAAAAGCTGCGGAATTGGCCTATTTCTTGCGTGTACCAATTGAAGTATTTTAATTTGAAGTTATTTTACCGAGAAATGAATGCTTTCTCAGCAGGAGGGCAAAAATGCAAGAATCCTCTTTTTCTAGAACATAACTTAATTGATGTTTCTTCAGAACATTCATTCGAGTTAAAGCAGACTATATGGAACAAGTATAAAAAAAACTCTTTGGGGTATCTTTTATATGTATCGATATATACACAACTCAATTAAATAAAAAATGAATAAAAAATCGAAATATCTCATAATAAACCATTTCGAAATAAGGAAATATCCCCCCTTTTGACTTGCTTTTTACTTGTTGGAATTGAGACTTTATATTCAGATAGATAATATCTTGTCATTTTTTCGACGCTTCTTTTTGTGCTCCTTAATGACCAAAAAATTGGATCTCTTATAATGATAACTAGCCAATTTCTTTCTGTCGTTTTTTGCCACCCTTTTTTCATTTCACAAGATTCTTCAGAAAATTCCCTCAATTCTTCTATCCCTGACTACTCATAGTCAGTTAAATTTTTTAGAAATCTTAGCTATTTTTATCTAATGATAGAAAAGGAGTTCTTTCGTATCAAAATATTAAAAATATTTATATTCATTATTGAAATTGAATATTGAATTTTAGATTGAATTTTCGGGGCATTCATCGAAAGGAGATATGTGCTTCGAATTTTACTTTCGAATTTTACTATAGGGAAACAATACTTTTTTATTCTTTATTATTTATTCATTCGAATTTTTCGTCTATTTCTGTCTTTTTTTCTAGATTCAAGGCCTAAGAAATCACAAATCAAAAATAGTGAATAGATTCATAGGTTCGATAACTTGTAATAGAACTGATGCGTGAGAGAAATATTAGATTACATAGAGTCGACGAATGAGATGGGTTCATTAACAATTCACAGATGAAAAAATGGCAAAAAAGAAAGCATTCACTCCTCTTTTATATCTTGCATCTATAGTATTTTTGCCCTGGTGGATTTCTCTCTTATTTCAAAAAAGTCTGGAATCGTGGGTTACTTATTGGTGGAATCCTAGTCAATCCGAAACTTTTTTGAATGATATTGAAGAAAAGAGTATTTTAGAAAAATTCATAGAATTAAAGGAACTCCTCTTCTTAGAAGAAATGATCAAGGAATACTCGGAGACACATCTACAAAACCTTCGTATAGGAATTCACAAAGAAACAATCCAATTAATCAAGATACACAATGAGGGTCGTATTCATACGATTTTGCACTTTTCGACAAATATAATATGTTTCATTATTCTAAGTGGTTATTCTATTTTGGGTAATAAAGAACTTGTTATTCTTAACTCTTGGGCTCAGGAATTCCTATATAACTTAAGTGACACAATAAAAGCTTTTTCTCTTCTTTTATTAACCGATTTATGTATTGGATTTCATTCGCCCCATGGTTGGGAATTGATGATTGGCTTTGTCTACAAGGATTTTGGATTTGTTCATAATGATCAAATTATATCTGGCCTTGTTTCAACTTTTCCAGTCATTCTAGATACAATTTTCAAATATTGGATTTTCCGTTATTTAAATCGCGTATCTCCGTCACTTGTAGTGATTTATCATTCAATGAATGACTAAAAAATAGTCTACTTAATCCAATTATAATGTTTCTTACTTTGCAGTTGTACATAAGCAAAACATTGAAAATTGCTTTCTATTTCTACCCATCCCGGAGATTCATCCTATATTCCTATATATTAATCGAGTCAAATTATTCCAGTAAATAACAGAATCGTGGATAGGAAACTCCATTAGTGACCTACCCCAATTTATTGTAGAAATTTTCGGGATCAATGATTGGACCATGCAAACTAGAAATAATTTTTCTTGGATAAAGGAACAGATTACTCGATCTATTTCCGTATCGCTCATGATATATATAATAACTCGTACACCCATTTCAAATGCATATCCCATTTTTGCACAGCAGGGTTATGAAAATCCACGAGAAGCGACTGGACGTATTGTATGCGCCAATTGCCATTTAGCTAATAAACCGGTGGATATTGAGGTTCCGCAAGCGATACTTCCCGATACTGTATTTGAAGCAGTTGTTCGAATTCCTTATGATACGCAACTGAAACAAGTTCTTGCTAATGGTAAAAAAGGGGCTTTGAATGTAGGGGCTGTTCTTATTTTACCAGAGGGTTTTGAATTAGCCCCTCCCGATCGTATTTCCCCCGAGATAAAAGAAAAGATGGGTAATCTGTCTTTTCAGAGCTATCGCCCCAATCAAAAAAATATTCTTGTCATAGGCCCTGTTCCTGGTCAGAAATATAGTGAAATGACCTTTCCTATTCTTTCCCCGGACCCCGCTACTAAGAAAGACGTTCACTTCTTAAAATATCCTATCTACGTAGGTGGAAACAGGGGAAGGGGCCAGATTTATCCTGACGGGAGCAAAAGTAACAATACAGTTTATA